CTAAAAGAAATCCAAAAAAAAGTCCCTCGATGGTCATACAAATTAATTAACAATTTGGAACAACAGGAGGGAGAAAGCGAGGAAAGTGTGGTAGTGGATCATGAGATTCGCTCAAGAAAAGCAAAACGTATAGTTATTTTTACTGATAACCAACGGAATACTGATACTTATAGTAATACCCAAGAAACTAATAATACTGATCAAACAGACCAAGTGGCTTTGATACATTATTCACAACAATCGAATTTTCGTCGAGACATAATCAAAGGCTCTGTGCGTGCTCAAAGACGTAAAATAGTTACTTGGAAATTCTTTGAGGCAGATGCGCATTCCCCCCTCTTTTTGGACCGAATAGAAAAATCCCCCATTTTTTCTTTTGATATTTCCGAACGTATAAACCTAATTTTGAGAAATTTTATGTGGACAAACACAGAACTCAAAATTTCGGATTCTAAAGAGAAAACCACAGAAGAAAGTGAGAAAAAAAAGGAAGAGGATAAAAAAGAGGAAGCCAAAAGAAAGGAGAAAGTACGTATAGAAATAGCGGAAGCCTGGGATAGTATTTTACTTGCTCAAGTACTAAGAGGTTTTTTGTTAGTAACCCAATCGATTCTTAGAAAATATATTATATTGCCTTCATTGATAATAGTTAAAAATATCGCCCGTATGCTATTGTTTCAATTTCCCGAATGGTCCGAGGATTTTAAAGATTGGAATCGAGAAATGTATGTTAAATGCACCTATAATGGCGTTCAATTATCAGAAAAAGAATTTCCAAAAAACTGGTTAACAGACGGTATTCAGATTAAGATCCTATTTCCTTTTCGTCTGAAACCTTGGCACACATCTAACCCACGAGCCCCTTATAATGATCCAATGAAAAAGAAAGATTCAAAAAATGATTTTTGTTTTTTAACAATTTTTGGAATGGAAGCTGAATTCCCTTTTGATTCTCCCAGAAAACAACTTTCATTTTTTGAACCCATTTTTAAAGAACTCAAAAGAAAAATTAGAAAATTGAAAAAGAAATGCTTTCTAATTCTAAGAATTTTAAAAGAAAAAACAAAATTGTTTGTAAATGTTTTAAAAGAAACAAAAAAATGGGTCATTAAAAGGATTCTTTTTTTAAAAGAAATAAAAAAAGAACTCTCACAAATAAATCCAATTCTATTATTTGGATTGAGAAAAAGAAAAGTATATGAATTGAGTAAAACGAAAAAAGATTCTATAACCAATAATCTGATGATTGATGAATTGTCCATTGAAACTATACCATCATCCATTGAAACTATACCTCGGAATTGGACAAATTATTCATTGACAGAAAAAAAAATGCAGGATCTAACTGATAGAACAAGCACAATCATAAACCAAATAGAAAAAATTACAAATCAAAAAAAGGGCGGATTTCGAATTCCAGATCCAAATATTCGTTCTAACAAAATAAGTGATGATGATAAAGGGTTGGAATCACAAAAAAATATTTGGCAGATATTAAAAAGAAAAAATGCTCGACTAATACGTAAATTACATTATTTTATGAAATTTTTCATTGAAAGGATATACATAGATATCTTTCTGTGGATCATTAATATTCCTAGGATCAATACACAACCATTTCTTGAATCAATAAAAAAAATTATTAATAAATACATTACCAATAATGAAACAAATCAAGAAAAAATGGATAAAACAAATCAAAGTTTAATTCACTTTATTTCGACTATAAAAAAGGCACTTTATAATACTAATATTAGTAATAAGAATTCAAATACTTTTTGTGACTTATCCCACTTTTCACAAGCCTATGTATTTTACAAACTCTCACAAACCCAATTTATTCCTTTTTATTTTTATAAGTTAAAATCTGTCTTTCAATGTAATGGAGCAGCCCCCTTTATTAAGAATGAAATAAAGGATTATTTTATTGGAACACAAGAACTTTTTCATTCTCAATTAAGACATAAGAATCGTCAGAATTCTGGAATAAATCAATGGACAAATTGGTTAAGGAATCATTATCAATATGATATATCTCAGATTAGATGGTCTAGACTAGTACCCCAAAAATGGCGAAATCGATTCAATCAACACTGTATGAATCAAAATAAGGATTTATGCAACTCCTCTAAAAAAACAAAATTTATTCACTACGAAAAACAAAATAATTTTGAAACGGCTTCATTACTAAACGAAAAAGAGAATTTTAAAAAACAATATAGATATGATCGGTTAGCATATAAATCTATTAATTCTGAAGATACGAAGTACTCTTCAATTTATGAATCGCCATTACACGTAAAAAATAACCAAGAAGTTTTTTCGAATTCCAACACAAATAAACGAAAATCTTTTTATATGATGGAAGGTATTCCTATTATCCCTATCAATAAGGATCTAGTACAAGATGATATTAGAGATATGGAGAAAAATCTGGATAGAAAATATTTTGATTGGAGAATTCTCGATTTTTGTCTTAGAACGAAAATCGATAGCGAGGCTTGGATCAATATTGATACTGACCCAAACAGTAATAAAAAATCTACTAAGGCTAAGCTTAATAATTATCAAATAATTGATAAAATCAAAAAGAAAAATCTTTTTTATCTCACAATTCATCAAGATCAAGAAATCAACTTATCCAATCAAAAACGTTTTTTTGATTGGATGGGAATGAATGAAGAAATACTAAATCGTCCCATATCAAATCTTGAACGTTGGTTCTTCCCAGAATTTTTGATATTTTATAATTTGTATAAAACAAAACCGTGGGTTATACCAATAAAATTACTTCTTTTAGATTCTAATCTAAATGAAAACGCTACTGATATTGAAAACAAAAGCATCGCTGGAAATAAAAAAAAGGATCCTTTTATATCAATATCCTCCAGTGAAAAAAAATCTCTTGAATTAAAAAAACGAAATAAAGGGCAAAAAGAATCCGCCGCGGACCAAGCAAACTTTGAATCTGCTCTTTCAAACCAAGAAAAAGATGTTGAAGAAGATTATACGGGCTCGGACATGAAAAAACATAAAAATAAAAAGCAATACAAGAACAATACAAAAGCGGAGTTTGATTTCTTACTAAAAAGGTATTTTCTTTTTCAATTGCGATGGGATGATATTTTAAATAAAAAAATAATTAATAACATCAAAGTATATTGTCTCCTGCTTAGACTGATAAATCCACGAGAAATAACTATATCCTCTATTCAAAGGGGAGAAATGAGTCTTGATATTCTGATGATTCAGAAAAATTTAACTCTTACAGAATTGATCAAAAGAGGAATTTTGATTATTGAACCAATTCGTCTATCTATAAAAAATGATGGGCAATTTATTATGTCTCAAACCATTGGTATTTCGTTGGTTCATCAAAGTAAACACAAAATTAATCAAAAATACCGAGAAAAAACTCATGTTGATAAGAATTCTGATGAAGTCATTACCAAATATAAAAAGATGACTGGAAATAGGGATAAAAATCATTATGATTTGTTTGTTCCTGAAAATCTTTTATCACCTAGACTTCGGAGAGAATTTCGAATTCTAATTTGTTTCAATTCTAGGAATAGAAATGATATGCATAAAAATTCAGCATTGGGGAATGGGAATAAGGTAAACATTCAGGTTTTGGATAAAAGCAAAGGATATCAAAAGAAACTTATTAAATTAAAGTTATTTCTGTGGCCCAATTATCGATTAGAAGATTTAGCTTGTATGAATCGTTATTGGTTTGATAGCAATAACGGCAGTCGTTTCGGTATGGTAAGGATACATATGTATCCGCGATTGAAAATTCATTACTAGTATATTTTTGCTATCTTTCCCATATCGTAGCGGGTCTATGACGACAAAGAGGTGCACACATTCATTGTCTTACATTCCGTTCTGATACATGATACTAATTCAATGACATATCAATTCGATCTCGAAATGAATCAATAAAATCTTCTGATTTTAGGACTCAGTTTTTATCTTTTTTGAGTACGGAAAACAACCATGCTTTTGTATACCTTTTCAAATCGAATTTTTAAATTTAAATCGGATTAATTTTAATTTGATTTAATAAAATTCGAAATTAGAACAAAATTAAGATTATTGTCTATACCAAACTAAAACAAGTGACATTATTATTACTGATCAATAAAGATATCTATCAATAAAAATATCTTAAAAAAAGAAGGGGGTTTCATTTTATGGTAAAAAATTCATTCATCTCAGTTATTTCACAAGAAGAAAAAGAAGAAAACAGGGGTTCTGTTGAATTTCAAATATTTAGTTTCACCAATAGGATACGAAGACTTACTTCACATTTACAATTACACAAAAAAGACTATTTATCTCAGAGAGGTCTACGTAAAATTCTGGGAAAACGCCAACGACTGCTATCTTATTTGTCAAAGAAAAATAGAATAGGTTATAAAGAATTAATTAATCGGTTGGATATTCGGGAATCAAAAACTCGTTAATTTGAAGAAGCATTTTGAATTATTTGATTTATTAGATCTTGAATTTGAATGAACTTTTTTTCGTTTTCAACAATTCATGAAAGAATGAATTAAGGAAAAACCTATGAATATACCAGCTCCAAGAAAAGACCTCATGGTAGTCAATATGGGTCCCCACCATCCATCAATGCATGGTGTTCTTCGACTTATCATTACTCTAGATGGTGAAGATGTTATTGACTGTGAACCAATATTGGGTTATTTACACCGAGGGATGGAAAAAATTGCGGAAAACCGAACAATTATACAATATTTACCTTATGTAACACGTTGGGATTATTTAGCTACTATGTTCACAGAAGCAATAACGGTAAATGGACCGGAACAGCTGGGAAATATTCAAGTACCTAAAAGAGCCAGCTATATCAGAATAATTATGTTGGAGTTGAGTCGTATAGCTTCTCATCTGTTATGGCTCGGCCCTTTTATGGCGGATATTGGTGCCCAGACTCCCTTTTTCTATATTTTCAGAGAAAGAGAATTAGTATATGATCTATTCGAAGCTGCCACCGGTATGAGAATGATGCATAATTATTTTCGGATCGGGGGGGTAGCGGCTGATCTCCCTCATGGCTGGATAGATAAATGTTTGGATTTCTGCGATTATTTTTTAATAAGGGTTGCTGAATATCAACAACTTATTACACGCAATCCTATTTTTTTAGAACGGGTCGAGGGGGTAGGCATTATTGGTCGAGAGGAAGTAATAAATTGGGGTTTATCGGGACCAATGCTGCGAGCGTCCGGAATACAATGGGATCTTCGTAAAGTTGATCAGTATGAGTGTTATGACGAATTTGATTGGGAAGTACAGTGGCAAAAAGAAGGGGATTCGTTGGCTCGTTATCTAGTCCGAATTGGTGAAATGGTGGAATCCATAAAAATTATTCAACAGGCTCTCGAAGGAATTCCGGGGGGGCCATATGAGAATTTAGAAACCCGATATTTTGATAGAGAAAGGAATCCAGAATGGAATGATTTTGAATATCGCTTTATTAGTAAAAAACCTTCTCCTACATTTGAATTGCCGAAACAAGAACTTTATGTGAGAGTCGAAGCTCCAAAAGGAGAGTTGGGGGTTTTTCTGATAGGGGATCGGAGTGGTTTTCCTTGGAGATGGAAAATTCGACCGCCGGGTTTTATCAATTTGCAAATTCTTCCTCAGTTAGTTAAAAGAATGAAATTGGCTGATATTATGACAATACTAGGTAGTATAGATATCATTATGGGAGAAGTTGATCGTTGAAATGATAATTGATACACCAGAAGTACAAGATATCGATTCTTTTTCTAGATTGGAATTTTTAAAAGGGGTCTATGGAATTATATGGTTACTTATTCCTATTTTGACTCTTGTATTGGGAATCACAATAGGCGTACTGGTAATTGTATGGTTAGAAAGAGAAATATCCGCGGGAATACAACAACGTATTGGACCTGAATACGCCGGTCCTTTGGGAGTTCTTCAAGCTCTAGCAGATGGGACAAAGCTTCTTTTCAAAGAAAATCTTTTTCCATCTAGAGGGGATACTCGTTTATTCAGTATCGGTCCATCCATAGCAGTGATATCAATTTTAGTAAGCTATTTAGTAGTTCCGTTTGGTTATCGCCTTGTTTTAGCGGATCTCAATATTGGTGTTTTTTTATGGATTGCTATTTCAAGTATTGCTCCCATTGGACTTCTTATGTCAGGATACGGGTCAAATAATAAATATTCCTTTTTAGGTGGTCTACGAGCTGCTGCTCAATCGATTAGTTATGAAATACCATTAACTTTATGTGTGTTATCAATATCTCTACGTGCGATTCGTTGATATATAGACATAAACTTTTCTCTATTCTTCCTTTCTAGGAAAGCGGTGGAATGAATTGAGTAAAGTTAGATATCTTCATTTTTTTTATTCATTATTCGGATTGAAGAATTAAATCAAATAGTTATATGAGTGAAAGAAAACAGCTTATATTATATATAATATATAAATTAGATAATTTAGAATATATAAATTCGCAGTAAAAATATTGAGTCTCATTTTCCATGTATAAGAAAGAGTTAAGCGGAAATAAACATAAACATAAGAAACCGTTTACCCCAAGATTGGTTAATTAGTCATCCTGACTTGAAGCGGGCTCAAAAGATCCACCGTATTGCGTTTTCACTATCATTTGTATGTATTAAGATACATGTATTATCATAACGGGGGGTTGAACAAAAACGAGTGGATGGTTAGAAACACCAAGATATGTAACGGATTTGTAATGGAAATGGAATTTTTGTAAATTATCCAAAAGGACATTTTTACATAATATACAAACAAAGAATACTAATTGGGGCTTAAAGTTGGTAGAAATTATTAGGCAGTACTCCCCAAGGCACGATTCCAATCCAGAGTATGCTCCTATCCACCGATTAAATACATAACTATTGGGAACGAAAAAATCCTTTATTTTGTAAGCCCCCCTTTTTTCAGAAATAGAAAGAAGAATAGGAATGAAAAAAAAAAAAAGAGAAAGAAACCCAATTCCAATAAAAAAATATCTTTTTTCTCCTTTTCCATATCCATATTCATATATAGAATATGTATCATAATTCATGAATTAATATGGAATTCTTTTTCATAAGTAAAAACGACGGGCTAGTTATATTTCTACAAGAAGTATTTTATTGAAAAATTAAGTTATTACTCAACAAAGAAGAATTGAAATTATTAAAGAAGGGGTGAGATCAATTCAGAAGTACTTTGTTTTTTTTTATTATTCATTTATTTTATTTAATTATTAAAATAAGAATTATATAAAACTAATAATTATAACAGACAGAATTCAATTGGTCTAATTTTGGACCGTCCAATAAAGTTTGACCTTATCCATCCTACAAACATATCAAGATAAAATAATACTTACCCGGTCCTTAGATTTATTTATGGCCTTCAAGGAGCCGTATGAGGTGAAAATCTCATGTACGGTTCTGTAATAGCGATGGTAACAGTGATGGTATCACCGACTATGATTATCTAACAGTTCAAGTACAATTGATATAGTTGAGGCACAATCAAAATATGGTTTGGGGGGGTGGAATTTGTGGCGTCAGCCTATAGGGTTTATCATTTTTCTCATCTCTTCCCTAGCAGAATGTGAGAGATTACCTTTTGATTTACCAGAAGCAGAAGAAGAATTAGTAGCAGGTTATCAAACCGAATACTCGGGTATCAAATTTGGTTTATTTTATGTTGCTTCCTATCTAAACCTATTAGTTTCTTCATTATTTGTAACAGTTCTTTACTTGGGAGGTTGGAATATCTCTATTCCAGACATATATGTTTCTGAGTTTTTTGAAATAAATAAACTGGGTGGAGTCTTTGGAGCGACAATTGGTATCTTTATTACATTAACTAAAACTTATTTGTTCTTGTTCATTCCTATCACAACAAGATGGACTTTGCCGAGGCTAAGAATGGACCAACTATTAAATCTTGGATGGAAATTTCTTTTACCGATCTCTCTCGGTAATCTATTATTAACAACTTCTTCCCAACTCTTTTCGCTATAAAGGAATATTCTATATTCACAATTTGTCTCAAACAAGAGAAATAAACAAACATAAAATAATTCATATATATATATATTCACGATATGTTTTCTATGGTAACTGGGTTCATGAATTATGGTCAACAAACAATACGGGCTGCAAGGTACATTGGTCAAAGTTTCATGATTACTTTATCTCACGCAAATCGTTTACCCGTAACTATTCAATATCCTTATGAAAAATTAATCGCCGCGGAGCGTTTCCGCGGTCGAATTCATTTTGAATTTGATAAATGTATTGCTTGTGAAGTATGTGTTCGTGTATGTCCTATAGATCTACCCGTTGTTGATTGGAAATTGGAAACGGATATTCGAAAGAAACGATTACTTAATTACAGTATTGATTTCGGAATCTGTATATTTTGTGGTAATTGTGTTGAGTATTGTCCAACAAATTGTTTATCAATGACTGAAGAATATGAACTTTCTACTTATGATCGTCACGAATTAAATTATAATCAAATTGCTTTGGGTCGTTTACCGATGTCAGTAATTGACGATTATACAATTAGAACAATTTTTAATTCGCCTCAAATAAAAAATAAGTAAATCTCGTGATTAAAGAATAATTCCAATTACTTTAACAATACTAAGCTTGGTTTTTGATCTAATTTAAAGAAATAAAGGTTCTTTCGTTTTGTTTGGTCAATAACTACAAATTCCAACTATTGATTGGTTGATAAGAATCGAGCCTAAATTTGGATTGAAAATCTATTAATTAATATATCTGTATATATTTCGAAATAAAAAATTATAAAAAATTTCGGATTAGAACTATTCCTTCAGATAAAGAATAAAATTAGCCCAATAATTGTACCTACATTTAGTCATATCTCTTAGGATTTAATTAGGAATTTCTCAAAAAAAAAATTTCTGGTCGGGTCTCAATAAGGTCATGAAAAACATTTAGATTTATTTATCTCTTATTTTATATATAATGGATTTGCCTGGACCAATACATGATTTTCTTTTAGTCTTTCTGGGATCGGGTCTTATACTAGGAGGTATAGGTGTGGTATTATTTACCAACCCCATTTATTCTGCCTTTTCATTGGGACTTGTTCTTGTTTGTATATCCTTATTCTATATTCTATTAAACTCCTATTTTGTAGCCGCTGCACAACTTCTTATTTACGTGGGAGCTATAAATGTTTTAATTGTATTTGCTGTGATGTTCATGAATGGTTCAGAGTATTACAAAGATTTTAATCTTTGGACTGTTGGGGATGGGATTACTTTGCCTGTTTGTACAAGTATTTTTGTTTTACTAATGATTACTATTACGGATACGTCATGGTACGGGATTATTTGGACTACAAGATCAAACCAGATTATAGAGCAAGATTTGATAAGTAATAGTCAACAAATTGGAATTCATTTATCAACCGATTTTTTTCTTCCATTTGAATTCATTTCGATAATTCTTTTAGTCGCTTTGATAGGCGCAATTGCCGTAGCGCGCCAGTAAAAAATCTCTAGAATTAGCAACAGTAATCAAAATTCAACTCTGTTCTGTGTTATTACATTTTTTTATCTTCCATTTTAAAATTGGTTATGTCTAAAACTCAAAATAAAAGTTCTTTTATTTAATCTATTACTAATAAAATATATTCCTTTGTTCCGGACTTTATATTCTAGTCAATTGAATCTGTTGAATTGTTGTTCAGTTCATATTGAAATGAATCAAAATTGATAAGGAGTTAGTCAATGATGCTCGAGCATGTACTTGTTTTGAGTGCCTACTTATTTTCTATCGGTATCTATGGATTGATCACGAGCCGAAATATGGTTAGAGCCCTTATGTGTCTTGAACTTATACTGAATGCGGTTAATATAAATTTCGTAACATTTTCTGATTTTTTTGATAGCCGGCAATTAAAAGGAAATATTTTCTCCATTTTTGTTATAGCTATTGCCGCCGCTGAAGCAGCTATTGGACCGGCTATTGTTTCGTCAATTTATCGTAACAGAAAATCAACTCGTATCAATCAATCGAATTTGTTGAATAAGTAATATTAATCATAGAAATTAGAATATTCATAAATTCAAATTAACATGCCCATACATTAAATCTAATCCACATTTTCGAAAATGTAAGAAATCAAAGTATCTTGGCTCTATCGCGCGAGTCGATCCAGAAGTAGATTGCTTCAAAATTTCTGGTAAATTATTGATTCATCTGGTGTTTAAATATATGATTCATTTACAAATTTACTAGATCGAAAATTTCTGACGTTCAAAAATTTATAGATCCAATGTCACACTCAGTAAAGATTTATGATACGTGTATAGGGTGTACTCAATGTGTGCGAGCCTGCCCAACCGATGTATTAGAAATGATACCTTGGGACGGATGTAAAGCTAAGCAAATCGCTTCTGCTCCAAGAACAGAGGACTGTGTCGGTTGTAAGAGATGTGAATCCGCCTGTCCAACGGATTTCTTGAGTGTTCGCGTTTATTTATGGCATGAAACAACTCGAAGTATGGGTCTAGCTTATTAATACGTTCCAGAAAACCCTACTCGAATACATTTGATTTTTTTACCTTTACCGACAAAAACCCGCGCTCAAAATATATTTATTTCGAGCACGGGTTTTTCTGGTCCAAGTTTATTTTGTTTTTACTATGAATAATTTTCCTTGGTTAACGCTAGTTGTAGTTTTGCCAATAACCGCGGGTTCCTTAATTTTCTTTCTTCCTCATAGAGGAAATAAGGTAATAAGATGGTATACTATATCTATATGCATAACGGAACTCCTTCTAACAACCTATGCATTCGGTTATCATTTCCAATTGGATGATCCGTTAATGCAACTAACGGAGAATTATCAATGGATCAATTTTTTTGATTTTTACTGGAGATTGGGAATAGATGGAATTTCTATAGGACCCATTTTACTGACAGGATTTATCACAACTTTAGCTACTTTAGCGGCTTGGCCCGTTACTCGAGATTCCCGACTATTCCATTTCCTAATGTTAGCAATGTATAGCGGTCAAATAGGACCATTTTCTTCTCAAGACCTTTTACTTTTTTTCATCATGTGGGAGTTAGAATTAATTCCCGTTTATCTACTTCTATCCATGTGGGGGGGAAAGAAACGTTTGTATTCAGCTACAAAATTTATTTTGTACACTGCCGGAGGTTCTGTTTTTTTATTAATAGGAGTTCTGGGTATTGGTTTATATGGCTCCACTGAACCGACATTAAATTTTGAAACATCAGCTAATCAATCGTATCCTGTAGCCCTGGAAATAATATTCTATATTGGATTTCTTATTGCTTTTGCTGTCAAATCACCGATCATACCCCTACACACATGGTTACCAGACACCCATGGAGAGGCACATTATAGTACTTGTATGCTTTTAGCCGGAATCTTATTAAAAATGGGAGCGTATGGGTTGGTTCGGATCAATATGGAATTATTACCCCATGCCCATTCTATATTTTCTCCCTGGTTGATGATAGTGGGCACAATTCAAATTATCTATGCAGCTTTAACATCTCCTGGTCAGCGTAATTTAAAAAAAAGAATAGCCTATTCCTCTGTATCTCATATGGGTTTCATAATTATAGGAATTGGTTCTATAAGCGATACAGGGCTCAATGGGGCCATTTTACAAATAATTTCTCACGGATTTATTGGCGCTGCGCTTTTTTTCTTGGCCGGAACGAGTTATGATAGAATACGACTTATTTATCTCGACGAAATGGGCGGAATGGCTATCGCAATTCCAAAAATATTCACGACTTTCAGTATCTTATCAATGGCTTCGCTTGCATTACCGGGCATGAGCGGTTTTGTTGCCGAATTGATAGTTTTTTTTGGAATACTTACTAGCCAAAAATATCTTTTAATGACAAAAGTATTAATTACTTTTGTAATGGCAATTGGAATGATATTAACTCCTATTTATTCATTATCTATGTTACGCCAGATGTTCTATGGATACAAGCTTTTTAATGCCCCAAACTCTTATTTTTTTGATTCTGGACCGCGAGAGTTATTTATTTCTATTTCTATCCTTTTACCTGTAATAGGTATTGGTATTTATCCCGATTTCGTTTTCTCATTATCAGTTGACAAGGTCGAAGCTATTATATCAAATTTTTTTTATAGATAGTTTTTGTCAATAAACCAAAATAAAAAACCTGATGATTTTTAAAATCGTTCATTGTACAAAAAAAGTCTTTTTCTGTTTTTAAGTTAAATAAAAAATTGGAATTCTATATATAACCAGATATTTTTGACATTTTCGAGAACCATTTGAATCAAGTAATGGAAATGGAATGATTCAAATGGTTCTTGATGGTTTACATGAGGGTTTCATATATATACGTATGCTGCCCCAGGCTTCTAGTTGTCAAGTACCTTATTCAATTAGATGGTAATGTAAATGAACCATAACTATGTAACCCTATTCCTAATAGATTAACCCCAAAATAGCATATCCAAATTATAAGAAAGCCCATTGAGGCCACAATTGCAGAATTTACGCTTTCATAATTTTTATTTGTTCGAATATGTAAATAAATCGCAAATATGGTCCAAGTAATAAATGCCCAAGTCTCTTTTGGATCCCAATTCCAATAGGATCCCCATGCTTCATTAGCCCATACTGCTCCCGAAAGAATGCCTATGGTTAAAAGGATAAACCCTAAACTAATAATACGAGAACTCCATCGATCCAATTGTTGAATTAATTGATATCTGTAATAATTCTGAGAAGAAATCAAAGAAGTGTTTTGTAACACATTGTTTCTTTCATTCACGTATTGAATCTCACCAAAGGAAAACGACTCCGTTAATAAATTATTGCTTTTACTAAAAATCCTTATGAATTTTCGAAATGTAATGACTAGAAGAGCTAGTGATAATAATGATCCACACAAAAGAGCTGCATAGCCCAATACCATCATACTTACGTGCATCATTAACCAATGGGATTGGAGAGCAGGTACTAATATTGCGGATTGATGCATTTCGGTTAAAAGACCTGAAGTAGCGAAACCCTGGGTAAAAATAACACTTGGCGCCGTTATTGCGCTTAAATGGTTTTTTTGTTTTTTAAAATACGGAATCATATGAATAATGGAAAAACCCCACGAAAGAAAAATTAATGATTCATATAAATCGCTTAATGGTAAATGCCCAAAATAAATCCAACGAGTAACTAATAATCCTGTTATGCAGAAAAAAGTAGCTATCATCCCCTTTTCTGATGAATCATATAGTCCTACGATTTCATCGACAAATAAAGTTATCAAATGAATTGTAATTACAATTGAAATGATCGAAAAGGATATATGAGTTAATATACGCTCTAAAGTTGAAAATATCATAAAATTTATTAAAAAGGGGGCCTCAATTATAGGAATTGAAATAGGGAATTGAATTTATTATAGGGCTTACTCTTTTAGAATTTAGAAAAAGACATGCCGCTACTCGGACTCGAACCGAGATGCTCTAGCACTGCTTCCTAAGAGCAGCGTGTCTACCGATTTCACCATAGCGGCTTATTCGAAATCATAATAACCTATTTTTATTCAATCGTCGAGATTGAGGGGGTTAATTCAATATTTTTTAGGAAAGATTCAAATTGATGACTAAAAATTTGTTTCAAAATTGGGCGGCATTTAATCTAAACGTTTTCGTTAATAATATTAATTATTCTTATAATAGTTTTGTTTTTTATTTATTTTAGGGTATCCGTTTTTTAACTTAACTAACAACGGGGTTTTTCGTTTCATAGTTTATTACTTTATGGTCTCCTGAAAATAAAACGGAACATTTTGAACTAGATAATTTTGACTTCAATCCATGGATAGAACTAAAAAGTAAATTGATTATCGAGTCAAGTCGATGGGGAAGGTGATAATCCCCATCTTGAAAATGATAAAACATACCAAAACAAAAGGTGAAACCTTGTGCTTGCGTTTATTCTTTTTTCAAACAAAAGAATACCATTCACTTTTTGAATTCAGTAGACAACCGAATTATTATTTCTACTAAAAAATAACAAAACAAAATGAATTCCATTTTATATTGTTATTGATCAGGTTAAAACATTAGAGAATGGAAATAATTTTTTTTTTAATAAAAATGAAATAGTAATTTAGATTATTATCTATTATTAATTATTATTATTAGATTAATATTATTTAGAATCTTGATAACTTCTAAACTTTAGAAAAAAAAAAACTTATAAATAAATTATAACAAAAATGAGACTATTTTTTGAATTAGACCGATTCACATTATTTAGTCTATTGTTTGATTATTTATTTGTCACACAAAAAAAACTTTTTGAGCTACCGGTAGAAAGAGATTTCGCTAACGAAAAAGCTTTCAATGCTGCCCAATACCCTTTCCTTTTCCAAATATTTTTACGAATACGTTTTTTTGAACTAGAGGTGCGCTTTTTTGGCACTGCCATTTTTAAATTATAATCGGTTCATCGGTTGGATGTGAAAGACATCTATTGTTCAAAATCAATTGTTCTTTACTATATCTCTAGCTAGCTATTCTCTAAATTACATTCCCCTCATCATAAAAGGTGTATGGAAAAATTGTCTAAAATATTACTAAGAACAATAAGATCTACTATGCCAAATAGAATAGATTGAAGTTGATAAAATTAAAATAAAAAATACAAACAAAAGGGGTTGGGTCTTTGCTTTCTAGTTTTGTCATGTTCCATTCTTCCATGTAATAAAATACATCGAAAGATTGAAAAACTCAATCCCTCTCCTGCTTAATAAAAAAAATGTAATAAATTTTCTTTTTCTATTATATTAATTAAATTGGTCAAGTTCGAAGAAAGGAATTTTCATTTTCAAACTCGAATGAGCCTAAGCCTAGTAGTTAATTGATTAAAATATACAAAATACTTTCTAAAAGCCATTTTTTTGCCCCTCCCTTTTATTTTACATAAAAAAAGTGTGGGATACCAAAGCATTTCCTACAAATAGCTTTTATTGTAATGGAAGACAATCAATTAGTTCTAAAAAAATTTCTTAATGATTGGGAATAGCCGAACCAAACTGCAATAAATTGGTTTTGTTTTATGGGAAATAGGTTTTATGAGTCAAGTTATGGGCCCTATGATTCATATTAAATACTTTTTTGCCGTCATTATTTATCCTTGCTCTATAGATATAAATAAATTATTGTAATACGTAATAATTAGACCGAAATTGCAATTTTTCGTTTTTATCTTCATAAAATTGGACTTAATAATTTGAATTTCATATTAACAATTCAATATTAATAATAAATTTAATAATAAACTAATAATAAACAAAGTACATATTTCTTTTTCACTCGTAAATTGTTCATATCATTTGACTAACCCTAACTCTTCATCTTCATTTGAAATATTTGATTTGAAGTAGTTTGGAAAGATTCTGAATAATTAAACCTGGGAAATTCTATTTAAGTTTTATTTTATATATCTTAATTTTTTTTATTAATCGACCGCTTTCAAAAGAAAAGAAATAAGAACTGGTGAATCAGAAACAATTAATTAAGATAATTTTTTTTATTTATTTTTATATGGAATATACATATCAATATTCATGGATCATACCGTTCATTCCACTTCCAGTTCCTATGTTAATAGGAGCTGGACTTCTACTTTTTCCAACGGCAACTAAAAATCTTCGCCGTATGTGGGCTTTTCCGAGTGTTTTATTATTAAGTATAGTTATGATTTTTTCAGCCCATTTCTTTATTCAGCAACTAAATAACAATTCTGTTTATCAATATGTATGGTCTTGGACCATCAATAATGATTTTTCTTTAGAGTTTGGCTGCTTGGTTGATCCACTTACTTCTATTATGTCAATATTAATCACTAGTGTTGGGATTATGGTTCTTATTTATAGTGACAATTATATGTCTCATGATCGGGGATATGTGAGATTTTTTGCTTATATGAGTTTTTCCAATACTTCAATGTTGGGATTAGTTACTAGTTCTAATTTAATACAAATTTATATTTTTTGGGAATTAGTTGGAATGTGTTCTTATCTATTAATAGGTTTTTGGTTCACCCGACCTAGTGCGGCGAATGCTTGTCAAAAAGCGTTTGTAACTAATCGTGTCGGGGATTTTGGGTTATTATTAGGAATTTTAGGTTTTTATTGGATAACAGGTAGTTTTGAATTTCGGGATTTGTTTGAAATATTCAATAACTTGGTTTACAATAATGAAGTTAATCCTTTATTTGCTACTTTATGTGCCTTCCTATTATTTGCCGGCGCAGTTGCGAAATCTGCTCAATTTCCCCTTCATGTCTGGTTACCCGATGCCATGGAAGGGCCTACCCCTATTTCGGCTCTTATACATGCTGCTACGATGGTAGCAGCAGGAATTTTTCTTGTAGCTCGGCTTCTTCCTCTTTTCATAGCTATACCTTACATATTAAATCTAATATCTTTGATCGGTATAATAACATTGTTTTTAGGAGCTACTTTAGCTCTTGCTCAAAAAGATATTAAGAGAGGTTTAGCTTATTCTACAATGTCTCAATTGGGTTATATGATGTTAGCTTTAGGTATGGGTTCTTATCAAGCTGCTTTATTTCATTTGATTACTCATGCTTATTCGAAAGCATTGTTGTTTTTAGGATCTGGATCTATTATTCATTCGATGGAAGCTATTGTTGGGTATTCTCCAGATAAAAGTCAGAATATGGTTCTTATGGGCGGTTTAAGAAAACATGTACCAATTACAAAAACTTCTTTTTTATTAGGTACACTTTCTCTTTGTGGTATTCCACCTCTTGCTTGTTTTTGGTCCAAAGATGAAATTCTTAGTGATAGTTGGTTGTATTCACCAATTTTTGCAATAATAGCTTATTCTACGGCAGGATTAACCGCCTTTTATATGTTTCGGATCTATTTACTTACTTTTGAAGGACATTTAAACGTTTATTTTCAAAATTACAGTGGCAAAAAAAGCAGCTCATTCTATTCAATGTCTCTGTGGGGTAAAGAAGGACCTAAAATTATGAAAACAAGCTTTCGTTTATTCGATTTATTAATGATCAAAAACAACGAAAAGGCTCCTTTTTTAAACACATATCGAATTGATAGTAATGAAAATGTAAGAAGCATGGTGCAGCCTTTTATTAGTATTACTCATTTTGGCACTAAAAAAACTTTCTCATATCCCCATGAGTCGGACAATACTATGCTATTTCCCATGCTTGTATTGGTTTTATTTACGTTATTCGTTGGGGCCATTGGAATTCCTTTCTTCAATTATGAAGGAATGGATTTAGATATATTATCCAAATTGTTAACTCCGTCGATAAACCTTTTACATCAAAACCGAACCCACTCTGTCGATTGGTATGAATTTCTCACAAACGTAGTTTTTTCAGTCAGTATAGCT